TGTTCGCTCAAGAAAGACTCCAAAAGATGTTGATCGTAAAAAAGAAGACTGTTTACGAAGAAATATAAATATATATTCACATTCATATACATAAAAATTATGTAGGAACCTAAAAAATCTTTTCTTTTTTTTTGAAAAAACATAAATGGATTTCTTTGAAGTAATGATACTTTTCAAATCATGATATTTGTGGAAAATAAATCGTAACAAATGCAAAGAAGGAACATCTTTGATCCAGCATTGAAGGATTTGAACCAAGATTTCCAGATGGATAGGATGGGGTATTAGTAAATCTGATACAGAATTTAAATGTGAAAATTTATCTTCGAAAAAAGGAAATATTGAATGAATAGATCGTAAATTCTGAGATTTTAGTCTTTTTTTTTCTTCAAAGGAAGATACTAATCGCGACGAGAATGGAATTTCTAGAATGACTCCAAAACCTTCTGATAATATTTGAGAAGAGAAATGAAAAGAAAAAAGATTCTTATGCCCCCAAAACCCCTTTAGGTTAGAAAAATTCATCGAAGAAATCAAAGATTTCTGTTGATACATTTGAGTAATTAAACGTTTCACAAGTACTAAACTAAATTTCTTGTCATAACCAAGAATTTCCACAGGTTCAGAAAAAAGAAAACTCTTGAAGCTATGATCATGAGCAAGTGAGTAAATATATTCCTGAAGGAGTAGCGGATATAAGAAGTTTTGTTGACGAAATGTATTTTTTTTTAATCTAAATATCTTTGTAATAATGCCATTTACATACATTTTTACTGGAACCAAAAAAGGGAGAAACTTCTTGTGTTATTAAATGATACATAGTGCAATATGGTCAGAACAGTGCATGTGTATATTTTTTATTTGATCATTTTATACTAAAATACTATTAAAATCATCTAATTCTAATATTTCTAGTATTAATATATATATTCTGCACTGTTGATACTGTTACTTTATAGACTCTCTTTCTTTTTTTTTCTTATTATTTATAAGAATTTTATAAAAATATATTATTCTTTTACTTTTTATTATAGATTCTACTGTGATATAAATCATGTAATGGTAATATAAGAAGTAAAAGATTCTAGAAAAGTAAGAACATATAAAGAATATATATCCCCCGTAAACAGAGAACCCAATCTGCAGATCTTTTTCCTTTCTATCCAATTAAAGTTTTTTTGTTAATAGAACTAGAAGAATTAAGAAAAGTGAGTAAAAATCTTTTATTTTTGCAACCCAATCACTCTTTTGACTTTGGAAAATCTTTTTGTAATCACTACACTATTTCTTCTACACATCCGTCTACACTCCATATTCAATAATAATTAGGATTAAAAAAATAAGAAATGGTCCACTCCCAATTAAAAACAATTAAAAAGAGAACCTTTTCCCACATCAGGCACTAATCTATTTTTAACGTCTAATTAGTAATTTTATAGGGTAATCATTCAAATGAAGAATGATAAGCTCGTTACTTTTTTGTCTTACTCAAATTGGAGCCATAAAGCTCTATCCATTTATTCACTAGACACTTACCTATAAAATACTTTACTAAATTGTTATAAAAAGAACAAATTGGGATGTTCCATAATGAGTGTTCAATTTGTTCTTTTTATATATATATTTTTTTTTACGACATGCTTTTTTTTCCATTCATTACCTTTCAGGATCAGTCGCGGTCTTATAAACTCTACCAAGAGTCTAGACGAATTCCTTCATCTAAATGTGTAAAAGATCATAGTCGCACTTAAAAGCCGAGTACTCTACCATTGAGTTAGCAACCCAAATAAAGAATCAAGATGAAGTGTAGATAAGATCAAAAAATAAGGGAATTGCACTGCAAAACTGCGTAAAAACCAAAACATTGAAAAACTATCCAATTTTCTCTATTTCTTTATTTTTACTAAGAAAATACGTTTTGTATATTTCTATTTGTCTAACAAAAAGTAAATCCAGAGCAAACCCATCTTTTTTCCTAAAGTGAAGAAAAAAAGTGTAAATAAAAAGATCTATTTCTCTACTTCTTTACGATAAAATTCTATTTATTTGAGACTCCATTGTCAATATGAATGGACTTTTTATAAAACAAATTTGAAGAAATTATCTAGAAATTTGTGTTGGATTAGCACAACACAAAGACGAAATCAGAAATTTTAGCAAAAAAAAAAGAAAGGTACAATACAAAGAAAATAAAAGAAATATTTACCCCCCTTTTGGGGGGTTCCACAACAAGAAAAAAAGAAAAAGGTCTTTTTTGGAGGAAGATGAAAGAAAAAACTTTTAATAAATTATTAAACAAAGAGATAGGTACTAATTAGCCTACCCTTTTTTTATTGATGACTTTTTTTTGTAAAAATCCACTTGAACTTCTTTATTTAAAGAATTTTGCCTTTCTTAAAATATTATGAACAGTTTCTGTAGGTTGAGCGCCCTTTTCAAGGAAATCTAAAATAGCAGGAACATTTAAATAAGTTTGATTATTTATCGGATCATAAAAACCCACTCTTTGAAGATCTCTTCCTTCTCTTCGAAATCGAACATCAATTGCAACGATTCGATAGATGGCTCATTGGGATAGATGTAGATAAAACACGCCCCCCCTAGAAACGTATAAGAGGTTTTCTCCTCATACGGCTCAAGAAAAAATGATTTTTATTTCTATAATTTATATCTATAGAAATAGATAAGTAGAGCCGTAAAGAATTAGACTCTAATTTGAACCTTTTTAATTCTTTACAAAAAAAGAAATATCATTTGTACTCCTAACTCAAGTTGAATAGTTTTTAAAGAGTTCAAAAGAAAATCTTTAGAATTTTTTGAGCTGTCTTTAACCTCTTTTTTTATCTCCTTTCGAATCTCTTTTTCTTTTTTTAACTCATTCTGATCCAATTGTTGAGACAAATGAAAATAGTGTTTCCTTGTTCCGGAATTCGTTGTCTTTGCTTTGCGCTTTGTGAAATCATTGGGTTTAGACATTACTTTGATGATCCTTACTCCTTTTTTAAAAGGCAGCAACATACCTTTTTTTCTATGGAAAAGGGAAAAATCATACGAAAGATTTATTCTTTTGTGATACACTTTTGATCAAAAAAGTTTGAAAATTTCGACAAAATTGACTTTTTTTATTTCAATTTTGTTCAAGATTTACTATTTCTCTTTCTATTTATAACTTTATTTTTCTAAATCTATTGAGATCGATCATATATTTTTTATGAGATATTTACAAAGTTGGTCTAACTTATTAATTGTCACTAACCCTAGATTATATTCTCTCGATAAATTAATAAATAAGTTTTGCTCGAGCTCCATCATATGCTATACCATTAGTTTTTTTATTTACCAACATAAGACAAATGAAATTAGGTTTATAACAAAACAAACTATGTCGAGACAAGAGCATCTTCATTCGTAGAGAAAATGGTGGATATAAGAATCCACAGCCAATCATGTCCTTCAAGTCGCACGTTGCTTTCTACCACATCGTTTTAAACGAAGTTTTACCATAACATCCTATAATTTTATTAGAATTTTGAACCGTATGCAATTTATATTAAATATGGAATCATGAATAGCCATTGGTTGAATCGATGCATAATAATCCACACTTATCTATTTATACTTATCTATTTATACTTATCTATTTATGGATAAATATTTTTTATCCATAAAATATTCCGCTTAATTTAACTCCATAAAAATAGATATATATCTATTTTTTTTTTCATTTTAAGAAAACTTATTTATATCTTCAAAAAAAATTTCCATGAATGGCTAAAAACTTTTAGCCACTTTAAGCAAATACTGTAATAACTATAACTAAAACTAAATAATATACTCAATTAAATATTTCCTTATTTCCTTTAAATCTTAATATTTAATTTGAAAATTCTATTAATAAAAAAAAAATAGAATAGGAATCTAAATAATAGAAAATACATATAGATTTTATGATCAATCTATTTTCTTCCTCTTTTTTGAATGAAAAAAAGAGGATTCAAAGTATCATTCTTGGAATTAAGATTGAAAAACATTTTTACAATATTACATAGAAAATTGTTTCATTAAATTGAAAATCTTAATAGAAAAAAATCTTTCGTTTCTGACGGAAAGAATCTGGGACGGAAGGATTCGAACCTCCGAGTAACGGGACCAAAACCCATTGCCTTACCGCTTGGCCACGCCCCATTTTGATTTTGTCTAAGAAAGATGAAGCCAAAATATTTGTTCTTCGTCAATAACTATCCAAAAAACATATAGGACATGTTGTCGATAGGATTCAACACAATAGATATATAAAAAACAAAAATGAATTGATCATTACATAGAATTTCATTAAGATATTGTATGAAAGTTGAATTCTTGTATTCTCATTTAATTAGAGAATGTAAGTAAGGATTCTTGATTGGGGAGAAGTCAAAAAAAGCATAGAAAAGCAGAATTTTTTTTCTGTCTTTTGAATTTTTTCCTAAGAAAAACAACTCAATCCAATCTGGTAATTTATTATCATTTCATTTTAATTCTTTTTTTTTTTATTTTAAGAACAAGAAAAAATGTTTGTTATGTTTAATATATTTAATTTCATCTGTATCTGTCTTAATTCTACCCTTTATTCAAATAGTTTTTTCTTCGCCAAATTACCCGAGGCTTATGCCTTCTTCAATCCAATCGTAGACATTATGCCGGTTATCCCTTTATTCTTTTTTCTCTTAGCCTTTGTTTGGCAAGCTGCTGTAAGTTTTCGATAAAAAAAAAAAAAAAGAAATCTCTATTCAATTCATATTCCAAATTTCTTTCTAAAAATCCATAAGATCAGAAAAGTCTGACATTAGAAACCCTAAATAAAAAAAGTAAAATTCTGGTATCTTATATTTTCTTTTTTTTTTTCATATAGAATTGAAATAAAGAGACAATAATTTTGAATAAGCCTACTTCTTATTTTGTTCTGACCTTTCCTTTATAAGATCCCATACAATCATACAATATCTAATTAGATATAAGGCAAAAAATTTCTGGTAACGAATAAATAGGAATCTTATTCTATTAGAAAGAACTTCAAAAAAATTAGTGAAAACGAATTTCAAAAAACTTATTTCATCTTTAGAGCGTCATATTAAAATAATGTTATTAAATTAATGTATAGTGTGTGTCATAAAATAGGTGATCTATTTTCTAAAAAAAAAATGATCTTATCTTGGAGATTGTGCAATGCTTACTCTTAAACTCTTCGTCTACACAGTAGTAATATTCTTTGTTTCTCTCTTCATCTTCGGATTCTTATCTAATGATCCCCGGCGTAATCCTGGGCGTGAAGAATAAAAATGAGATGAGATTCTATTTGTTTTTAGTTTTTCCTTTCTTTTTTCATAGGCCAATGTATTAATAAATAGATAAAAAAATTAAAAAAAGAATCAAAATTTATTCCAAATTATAAAATTTTAATTGATCAGGGGAGTCGGAGAGAGAGGGATTCGAACCCTCGGTACGAAAAATTCATACAACGGATTAGCAATCCGACGCTTTAGTCCACTCAGCCATCTCTCCCCATTCCCAATTAGAAATTTATCATGTAATATGACACGTGAAATAAAAATTGAGAACAATTTTTATTTTTCTTCTTTTTTGATAATGATTCAAAATGGATTTTTCCAATAGAAAGAATACCTTATTTTATTTTGTACAAAAGGTTCATTTCCCCGGCCTACTTAAGTACTGGCCGGGCCAGTACTTATTTTGTTCCAACTGTTTCAACGAAATTAATATAGAATATTCTCTATCAAAATAGTAAGATTCTATATCTACTCTTAGTTTATTATAGTGTTCTAGTAAAAATATTCTACTCTATAGTAATCCTTATAGTACTAATTACTAATTAGTATTTTTTTCCCGTGCTGTGGCGGAACAAAACATGTATTAATGCTAGAATTTTAATTATTTTGATGCTATCCTGACCACGTCTGATTACTTCTTTTATTGGACAAATGGTATATTTATATTCAATAATGAATATGTAGCGGGTATAGTTTAGTGGTAAAAGTGTGATTCGTTCTATTAACAACTTCAATAGTTAAGGGGTCTTTATTTTTTTTTTTCATATTCCAATCAAAAACTTTATTTCTTAAAAAGATTTAAGACTTTACCCCTCAATAAAATATTTGAGGAAAAAATATACATTCTCACGATTTCTATCCATCCAAATTTTAATAATAAATGGGATTATGGAGTCGAGAAGCATAATTTTTTTGATTGGTTCAATCAATCAAATGAGTATTAATAAAGAATCTATGGATCCTAGTACAAAACTTTTAATCGTAACTAAATCTTCAATTTCTTTGCTGGCACTGGAAAAAGCAGATTGAAGCCAAATAGCTATAAAACGATGGTTTTAGTTTACTCGAACTTTCGTCTTTTTGTTTTAGCTCGGTAAAAACAAAATTATTCTCCTTAGGATTCCGCGAGTAGAAATAGGGAACGAAGTAACTAGACTAAATATAGAATCTCCCCCTTCTAGAGGGATCATCTAGAAAGCGAATAGCTTTAGATGCATTCAGAAAAAGCTGACATAGATGTTATGGATCTACTTTTTTTCTCTGGTGGGAATATATTGATCTTCCATAAAGGAGCCGAATGAAACCAAAATATCATGTTCGGTTTTGAATTAGAGATGTTTAAAATGATCAACCAACGTCGACTATAACCCCTAGCCTTCCAAGCTAACGATGCGGGTTCGATTCCCGCTACCCGCTATATATTCCTTAACTTAATCTGATATACAACATACAGTACATGATCCATTTTAATATTTTAATAGGCATTCTTTTATTCCCAAAATTCGTCTAATCTTTTTTCTTTTTATAAAAATGCAAAAATAGGAATGAAAGGCGTCCATTGTCTAATGGATAGGACAGAGGTCTTCTAAACCTTTGGTATAGGTTCAAATCCTATTGGACGCAATTTATTTCCATCTATCTATTCTAGATAGAGAATAAACTATATCTTAAAAAAGATAAAGGACCCTTTTTGAATGATTAAAATAAAAGATTTTTCTAAAGTATTTCTTTTGTACTAAGAATTAAGATAAGAATAGAAGAAGAGCGATTCATTTACCTTTATGTTTGGTCCTGAAGTAGAAAGAGTTCGATCTGTTCCTGAATAGCCTCTCTCAAAAGGATTTCAACTTCTTCGGTAAATATCTTAGTAGAATATATAATTTCTTGGAATTTTGGTTTCTTATTTTTTAAATAGGTACGTAACCCAACGAGAAATCTCTTTACCTGTCCAATTTCCAGCGCATCAAGATATCCATTCGTTCCGGTGTAAATAGTGGCTATCTGGTCTTCCACCGCGAGAGGGTCTGATTGGGATTGTTTAAGCAACTCACGTAATCGTTGACCTCTTGCCAATTGATTCTGAGTAGCTTTATCTAGATCAGAAGCAAATTGTGCAAAGGCTTCTAACTCCGCAAATTGAGCTAGTTCCAATTTTAATTTGCCAGCTACTTGT